AGGTTCCTTGACCAACCATAGGTTCCCCTGAAAATCCTTAACTTTAACAAAGACGTTCACAAGATATTCTATTTTTCCATAGAAATAGATTCGTTCAATAAAAACTCCAAAAGAAGTTGATCGTAAATGAGAAGATTGGTTACGTAAAAAGAATAAAACGGATTCATATTCCCCTACATGAGAATTATATAAGAATAAGAATAATCTTTCATTTCTTTTTGAAAAAGAGGAACTGGCTTTATTTAGCCTAATAAGAGTATTCCAATTACAATACTCGTTGAGAAAAAACCGTAATAAATGGAAAGAAGAAGCATCTTTTAACCAATAGCGAAGAGTTTGAACCAAGATTTCCACGTGAACAGAGTAGGGTATTAGGATATCTAATACAAGACTTAAATGTGGAAAATTGTCTTCTAAAAAGGGAAATACTGAATGAATCGATCGTAAATTCTCAGAATTTACTACCTTTTTCCTTTCTAGACAAGATATTAATCGTAGAGAAAATGGAATTTCCACAATCAAAGAAAGCCCCTCCGATAAAATTGGAGAATACAAATTCTTGTTGCGCGCCAAAAAAAGGTTTTTGTTTAAATCATTAGGAGTACTAAGAAAATGATTCTGTTGATACATTTGAATAATTAACCGTTTCACAATCAGTAAACTTGATTTATTGCCGTAACCCGGATTTTCCGACAAAATCGATCTACCAAAACCATGATCATGAGCAAATGCATAAATATACTCCTGAAAGATAAGGGGATATAGGAAGTCATGTTCTTGAGATCTCTCTAGTTGTAAATATCTTTGGATTTCCTCCATTTGAACTTCTAGTTGAATCAAAGGGAGAAGATTTTTGGGGTTATCAAATGATACATAGTGCGATACAGTTAAAACAAGGTATTCTAGTAAGAATAGATACCTCGGAGACAGGTAAACTTATCAACAGATTTTCCACTCTCTCTTTTTCCATTCATTTCATTTAATTTGTTTATACTATAGGATACCAAGATGGTTCGAAATCTTTTATTTATTAAACCTAATCGCTCTTTTGATTTCGGAAAAAACTTTCTTTATCAATATACTGTTTCTTTTACACACACATCTCCATTCCACATATAGAGAATGCCAATAGTTAGGATTCAGTAAAAAATCTAGAATCCACTCGTAAGGGGGAAGCCCTTCCCGTATCAGGCACTAATCCATTTTTAACGTCTAATTAGATCGGGAATTATTCAAATTAAGAACAGAAGCTGGTTGCTTTTTCTTTCTGATAATTAATTAATAATTGAAGCCATAGGGCCCTATCCATTTATTCATTCGACCTAACTTTATTTTATTCCATTCCAAGAATGCAAACAGGATTTTGTACCGATCCGATAAAAATGAAATATCCTCAGAACTCCCCATCCATACGACATGCTATTTTTTCCATTTATTCCCTTTCAGGATCAGTCGCGGTCTTCTAAACCACACCAATGGTATGGACAAATTTCTCACTTCATCAAAATGTGTAAAAGATTCTAGTCGCACTTAAAAGCCGAGTACTCTACCGTTGAGTTAGCAACCCGAAGAAAATATAGATTAAAGAAAATTTCAGCAAAACAAATAAGGGGTATAGACAAAAAGGAGTATAGATACAATCAAAATCCATTAAATTCAATTTAAAAAATTCAATTTAAACAAAGAGAAAGGAGATTTTATGAGCTAATCAAACCATTGCACTAAAAACTCGAACAAACGGATTTTCGAAAACATTTGAAACATAAAAATGAATTAATTAGATTAAAATACAAGAAATTCTCATATATAATATATAAAATATATAAAAAAAATAGAAAAATATACAGAATTGGAAAAATTGAGAAAGTTAGGGAACGAAAATAAATAGACCTGGTTCACTTATCATGATAAATTCTATTTCTTCAATACACTCTTGTCAATATAAATGTTGAGAAAACAATACAGTGTAAGGGGGGGAATCAAAAAAACAAGCATAGAAAAATTATACAAAGTTATATACAAAAGCGCTACCCCCCCTTTGGTATTTCTTTAATTGAATCTCATTTGATTAGACAGAAGTTCATTAAAAACTTCTGCTTTTTTTAAAAGATTCTGAACAGTTTCTGTAGGTTGAGCACCTTTCTCAAGGAAATATAGAATAACAGGAACATTTAAATAAGTTTGATTCTTCATTGGGTCATAAAAGCCCACCTTTCGAAGATCTTTTCCTTCTCTTCGGGATCGAATATCAATTGCAACGATTCGATAGACGGCTCATTGGGATAGATATAGATAAACAATACCTCCCCTAGAACCGTATAGGAAGTTTTCTCCTCGTACGGCTCGAGAAAAAATGTTTGATTCGAGGTTATGTAATTCTAATGACATAAATGCCAAATGAACCTATAAAATTAATTAGACCACGTTTCAGTCTTTTTTCTTCCTGAAAACAAAAAAAAACCATTCGTACTCACAACTCAAGTTGTATAACCCTCAAATAGCTCAAAGGAAAAATCTTTCGTCAACTTCAATTCTTGAGTGGTCTTTAGCCCCTTTTGTTTATCTCGTTTAAAATTCTATTTCGATTCTTTAGTCGTATCCAATTATTGAGATTTTCGATCCATTTAAAGGGTGTTTCCTTGTTTTTAGATCCTTTATCCTTATTTGAAATCATTGGGTTTAGACATTACTTCGGTGCTTCTTAATCCTTTCAAAATGGCAGCAACATACCCCTTTTTGATTTCTTTCTATCAAAGAATCCCATGGCCAGTTGATTCCCCCACGATACACTTTGAATGAAACGAAAAAATTGATCAATTCCAACCAGTTTTGCTTTTGAATTGGAAACTTGTTCGGATTGGATCCTTTCGATTTCTATATATGGAAGATATATTTACGAAGTTGTTCCAATTGATTGATTGGCATTTAACCCTAGATCCTTACCCCTGAGAAATGAATTAATCCTTTCTACTCGAGCTCCACCGTGGACTATTTAGAACCCAACAAAAACGAAGGATTCAAGTGTAACAGAACAAACAATGTCGAGCTAAGAGCACCCTCATCCCTAGATAAATCGAAAATGGTGGATGTAAAAATCCACAACGGATTCTGTCCTTCAAGTCGCACGTTGCTTTCTACCACATCGTTTCAAACGAAGTTTTACCATAATATTCCTCTAAGTCGGAACCGTTATGAAATTGATTCAATTATGGAATCATGAATAGTCATTTAGTTCAGCTGTTCATAGACATCGTAATCTAGACCTTTTCTTCCGTATATGATATGGAAAGACAGCACCTTTAACATCCATTAATAATATACCACTACATTTAATTCAAAATTAAAAGGATTTCGAGTTTAAATTGAATATTTGGATTTAATTTGATTAAATTTGACAAAAATTGGATAATCAGCATCGCCTTTGATCTTATAGGGGGATAGGTCCTTCTTTTTTAATTGACTCATTACTGCTTAAATTTTAAATTTCAAATGGATAAAGAGATCAAAGAAAAGAAGAAAGAAAAAAATCTTTTTTCATAAGATGTATAAAAAAATGATGTAAGTTGAGATTTGAATCTTTATTCTTTTCATCTTATTACGAAAATCAAAATTGAAAAAAAAAAAAGAAAAACCATAGGGAGGGATTTTCAGATAGACCGAGGGATTGTCAGATATTCTAACAATTTCGAATTGAAATAATTTCAATTCCAATAATGGATCACAAATGGTTTTTACAAAAACCAAAAATTTATTATCATTGAAATAGAACGATATATACCGTATAAGCGAAACATTTCCTCATTTTAGAGGATTCAATGGTATGTATTTTGTTTAATATGGAATTGAATAATATTTCAATAATCGCCTCTGCCTCTTGTCATAAATGTGGATTAACTCTTACCCACTCCCTTACTTCTTTCTAAGAGAATAATGGAGTCGACGCTGGGACGGAAGGATTCGAACCTCCGAATAGCGGGACCAAAACCCGTTGCCTTACCACTTGGCCACGCCCCATTTCAATTTTGAATCGATACCAAGAAACAATAATATTGGTGTTGGTTTTTTGTCAACCCCAGTCAAAAATTTCTATATGTATAGAATACGTTAGTACTGGTATTTTAATACATCTAGATATAGAAATAAAAAATTCAACAAAATTTATTGATCATTACATAGAATTCAATTAAGATATTGTATGAAAATATTATTTCTTCTATTCTACTTTGAGAATTGGAAGCTTTTTGTTTGAGTGGATGCAAAGAAAAAGAAGAATGTCGACCTTACTTACTTTCTTCTTTTTTCCTTATATCAAAAACTCAATTCAAAATGAAAATGCAATTATCGGCAAGAACAAAACGTCTGTTATGCTTAATATCGTTAGTTTGATCTGTATTTCTATTAATTCTGCCCTTTATTGGAGTAGTTTTTTCTTCGGCAAATTGCCCGAAGCATATGCTTTTTTGAATCCAATCGTAGATATTATGCCAGTCATACCCGTGCTTTTTTTCCTCTTAGCTTTTGTTTGGCAAGCCGCTGTAAGCTTTCGATAAGATCCTTTAGAATAATTATCCTAGAAAATGGATGATTTCGTCCAGAAAAGATTCTAAAAATTGATAAAATCAGATAAGTTTTCGAGTATGAACCCTAGACTCGCATACTGAAATTCTTGGATAGTCGCCATAAATTTTGCTTACGCCCATTTTCTCGTTTTTGACCCCTTTTCCAGTGAAAGACCCTAACCCCCATTAGGGTCTCGCACAAAATCTAAAAAAAAAATATAAAAAAAATATATAATATAAAAAAATATATAATATATAAATTATATATATATAATATAAAAAATATAAAAAAAATATTTTATAAATATTTTTTCATTTTAATGAAAAAACAAATGAATTTGTGACAGTTCATTTCGAATTCTAGAAACAACCTCATTTCTTGGTGTCAAAGTGCGATATGGCTTATAAAAATGGAAGATTTATTCTCTTTTTTTTTTTTTC